ATTTCACTTTATTATAATTATGAGAATCAATCCTACTACTTCTAGCCCTGCGGTTTCCACACTTGAAGAAAAAAAACTAGGGCGTATCGCTCAAATTATTGGCCCAGTACTGGATGTCGTTTTTCCCCCGGGCAAAATGCCTAATATTTATAACGCTTTGGTAGTTAAGGGTCGAGATACTGTCGGTCAGCAAATTAATGTGACTTGTGAGGTACAACAATTATTAGGAAATAATCGAGTTAGAGCTGTAGCTATGAGTGCTACAGATGGGCTGATGAGAGGAATGGAAGTGATTAACACGGGAGCTCCTCTAAGTGTTCCAGTCGGCGGAGCTACTCTCGGGCGAATCTTCAACGTTCTTGGAGAGCCTGTTGATAATTTAGGTCCTGTAGATACTCGCACAACATCTCCTATTCATAGATCTGCGCCTGCCTTTATACAGTTAGATACGAAATTATCAATCTTTGAAACAGGTATTAAGGTGGTAGATCTTTTAGCTCCTTATCGCCGTGGAGGAAAAATCGGACTATTTGGGGGAGCTGGAGTAGGTAAAACAGTACTCATCATGGAATTGATCAACAACATTGCCAAAGCTCATGGAGGCGTATCCGTATTTGGCGGAGTAGGAGAACGTACTCGTGAAGGAAATGATCTTTACATGGAAATGAAAGAATCCGGAGTAATTAATGAAAAAAATCTTGCAGAATCAAAAGTAGCTTTAGTCTATGGTCAAATGAATGAACCGCCGGGAGCTCGTATGAGAGTTGGTTTGACTGCCCTAACTATGGCAGAATATTTCCGGGATGTTAATGAACAAGATGTGCTTCTATTCATCGACAATATCTTTCGTTTTGTCCAAGCAGGATCAGAAGTATCCGCATTATTAGGGAGAATGCCTTCTGCAGTGGGTTATCAACCTACCCTTAGTACAGAAATGGGTTCTTTGCAAGAAAGAATTACTTCTACCAAAGAGGGATCTATAACTTCGATCCAAGCAGTTTATGTACCTGCGGATGATTTGACCGACCCTGCTCCTGCCACTACATTTGCACATTTAGATGCTACTACCGTACTATCAAGAGGATTAGCTGCCAAGGGTATTTATCCAGCAGTAGATCCTTTAGATTCAACGTCAACTATGTTACAACCTCGGATCGTTGGCGAGGAACATTATGAAACTGCGCAAAGAGTTAAGCAAACTTCACAACGTTACAAAGAACTTCAGGACATTATAGCTATTCTTGGGTTGGATGAATTATCCGAGGAGGATCGTTTAACTGTAGCAAGAGCACGAAAAATTGAGCGTTTCTTATCACAACCCTTCTTCGTGGCAGAAGTATTTACTGGTTCTCCAGGAAAATATGTTGGTCTTGCAGAAACAATTAGGGGGTTTCAACTGATCCTTTCCGGAGAATTAGATGGTCTGCCCGAGCAGGCTTTTTATTTGGTGGGTAACATCGATGAAGCTACCGCGAAAGCTATGAACTTAGAAGTGGAGAGCAATTTGAAGAAATGACCTTAAATCTTTGTGTACTGACTCCTAATCGAATTATTTGGGATTCAGAAGTGAAAGAAATCATTTTATCTACAAATAGTGGCCAAATTGGTGTATTACCGAACCACGCCCCTATTGCCACGGCTGTAGATATAGGTCTTTTGAGAATACGCCTCAACGACCAATGGTTAACGGTGGCTCTGATGGGTGGTTTTGCTAGAATAGGGAATAATGAGATCACCATTTTAGGAAATGATGCGGAGATGAGTACTGACATTGATCCGCAAGAAGCTCAACAAACTCTTAAAATAGCTGAAGCTAACTTGAGTAGAGCTGAGGGTAAGAGACAAGTGATTGAAGCGAATCTAGCTCTCAGACGAGCTAGGACACGAGTAGAGGCTGTCAATGTTATTTCCTACTAGTCAATACATCAAAATAATCAAAAGAAGTTTTTTAGAAGTTCTTTATTATACACCACATTTAGATTCTGCCAATTGAAGACAATCAAGTCTAATCTGATACAACGAAAAAAGGAGGATGGGTAGAAAAACTTATTAGATACCGGAGTCAATGCAATGGTATCTAATAAGTTCTACCTACTATTGGATTTGAACCAATGACTCCTGCCGTATGAAAGCAATACTCTAACCACTGAGTTAAGTAGGTAATTTATCACCGCAAAAGAAGACCCATCACCTCGGGGATTATAGATAGAATATAATTTCTAAGCAATACCAATCTGTTAACAGTAAACGGATCAAAGAGTTATCATGTGAGATTAGGAAATATCCATCTTGACAAGAAATTATCTATATGTTAAGATATCTATGACAAGGGCTATAGCTCAGTTAGGTAGAGCACCTCGTTTACACGTGCGCCAATGCTTTTCAAGGGAGCTTATTATGCAATGAACATAGTTGATCTTATTGAAAAATCAATGTCTTACTCCATAGATTCGAGAGAACAATAGCATGACAAATATTTGGTTCGGTCCGATTTTGGTGC